GAGTTTATGTCTGTGGTGTGAACCCTTTTTTAAGCCGTACAGCAACCACTTTACTAAGACGGGACAATTGTGAATTAATTGTAGCTCCTTTCCCGATTGGACCGGACGGGACACGGGCTTGGATTGAAAAGATTTGTTCTGTTTTGGAGATTGAACCCCAGGGTCTAGAGCAAAGAGAAGAACAGATTTGGCAAAGTTGCAAGGATTATCTTGATTTGGTACAGGGAAAATCCGTCTTCTTCATGGGAGATAACTTGCTAGAAGTCTCTTTAGCAAGATTATTAATCAGATGTGGAATGATCGTTTATGAAATAGGCATTCCATATATGGATAAAAGATATCAAGCTGCTGAATTAGCACTTTTACGTGATTCCTGTAGAAAGAAGTGTATACCAATACCACGAATTGTGGAAAAACCAGACAATTCCAATCAAATACGGCGTATGCGGGAGTTACAACCTGACCTGGCCATCACGGGAATGGCTCACGCGAACCCATTAGAGGCAAGAGGAATTAGTACAAAATGGTCCATTGAATTTACTTTTGCTCAGATTCATGGATTTTCCAATGCAAGAGACGTGCTTGAATTAATTACCCGTCCTCTAAGACGGAATGAAAATTTAGAAAACTTAGATCGGGCTACTCTGGTGAGAATTAACAAACAAGAAGATCCATCGGAACGTCAACACTAACATATTTCATAATCCTTGGAGACATACAGGAAATGATTCTATTCCACTTTTCCCTTTGATTCAAGTTTGTTTTTATGATCAATACTTTTGACATTCATTTCTCTTCCATTCCTGAGAAAAAGAGAGGATCCATCGAATCTCAAGTATGGTTTTTCACCAATCGAGTTCAAAAACTCAGTAGACACCTCGGGACACATAAAAAAGACTATTCCTCCCAAAGGAGTCTGCGGAAACTTTTGATCAAACGGAAGCGACTTCTTCTTTACTTATACAATAAAAAGAAACTTGGTTCCAAACCAAACTAATTTGTTTATCATAAGTTTTCAACTTAATTGATAAGGAATTTTTTACAAAATCTATTAAAAAAAACAAAAAAATGGCTGTTCCAAAAAAACGCAAATCTGGGAATAACAAAAAGCTTTGGCGAGCAAAAGCATTGAAATTCAAAAAAATCCTTAGTAATTTTAAGATTATCGATCATATCTATTCAAAATATCAAGGGTTCAAGTCATTAAAACAACAAAAATAAAGAGATAAAATTTTATTAAAAGATGATTAAAAAAAAATAGAATATTATTTATATAAAATATAATATTATATGGAGAATAAATGGCTCATTCAGTCAAAATTTATGATACATGCATTGGTTGTACGCAATGTGTACGAGCATGTCCTACTGATGTTTTAGAAATGGTCCCTTGGACCGGTTGTAAGGCTAAGCAAATAGCCTCTGCTCCACGAACAGAAGATTGCATAGGTTGTAAAAGATGTGAATCTGCTTGTCCAACAGATTTTTTAAGTGTACGTGTTTATTTAAAAAACGAAACCACTCGTAGTATGGGACTAGCTTATTAAGTAAAAACTTATAAAGAAACAGTCTTTAAAAAGTTTGTTTATCCAAGGTGAAAAAAACATCTATGTAAAAAGATGTTTTTTCACCTTGGATTACTTTCTTTTTCAATTAACCATTATAAATGAACCATCCATAACTATGAAAACCTATCCCTAAAAGATTGACACCAAAATAGCATATCCAAACAAACAAAAATCCAATAGAAGCTACAAGTGCTGGTTTTTTACCTTTCCACCCTTTATTCAATCTTATATGAATATAGATTGCAAAAATTAGCCATGTTATTAACGCCCAAATTTCTTTTGGGTCCCAATTCCAATAAGATCCCCAAGCTTCGTTAGCCCATACTGCTCCTGAAAGAATACCTATAGTTAAAAGGATAAAACCGATAAATAGTGTATAATAACCCAATTGATCTAATTGTTGAATTAGTTGAAGTTTACGGAAATTTTCTACTAAAAAAGGAAAATAACTTTTCTCTTTTTTTTCTACACTAATATTTGAACATAAAAAAAGAGATAAAGAAAATTTTTCCTTTGAACTCAAAATTAAGAGAGCAATAGAAGCTAAAGATCCGCATAAAAGAATTATATATGCAAGTAATATTATAATGACATGCATCATTAACCAATGAGTTTGTAAAGAAGGTACTACCGTTTCGGTTTGTTGCATTTCTTTAGGAAGAACTAAAGTAGCAAACCCGTGAGTAAACATAGCGCTTGGTGTTGTAATTGCACCCAACCAACGAATATTAGGATTTAAAACTTCCAGAATAATCTGGATCAAACATGAATTCCATGAGATAAATATTAAAGATTCATATAAATTACTTAATGGTAAATGTCTTGAGGAAAACCAACGAATTATTAATACTATCGTTAAACAAAAAAAAGTAAAAATTAAGCCTCTTTTCCCAGAAATTCTTAGTTCTTTTACTGGGTAAAAAAAGATTCCCCCAAAAATAAAAGCAATTACTAAAATTAGAGAAAAATAGAATTGATTGAATATTTGTTCTAAAGTTACAAATAACATAGGTCCTCCTTAACTAAAAAAAAAAACTAACATATTTAAACTGTTGAACTAAATAGTAGGTTTTGCCGCCACTCGGACTCGAACCGAGAAGCTCAAGCACTGCTTCCTAAGAGCAGCGTGTCTACCTATTTCACCATGGCGGCTTATTTCTATATTAAATAGAAATAAATAGAAAACTATTGAAAAAAAAAATTGTTTTTATTATAAAAATACAAAAATATCCAATTAGATATAGATTCATTAAAAAATAAACGGAGCCTGATCTAGATGGTCGTTGATATCACGGAGTGTTTAAGTCGCAGGTTCGACTCCTGTTGCTCTGATCTAATTTAATAAACACAAAAAAAGGGGGAGGGAGATAGTATGTTTGGATACTAGACATTTTAGTATCCAAAACAATAAAAAAAGAAATAGAAAAAGAACAGTTCAAAGCAAATTGTTATATAAAAACAACTCAAATATAAGTTTTTACCTTTTCTTTTATCAATCAATATATTGAATATAACACTTTTTTGTCAAGCAAAAAATACTCTAAAAATAGAATTACAACTTTTTAAAATAAACAAAAGATACGTATTCTCCAAATAGAATTACGACTTCCATCAGCCGTATTAAACCAATATCTATTCATGCAAAGAAGATCCTCTAGACGATAACTAGGCCAAAGAGTTTGTTTCATTTTTATTTTCGATTCTAAATATATATTTTTAGTAATTTTTTGATTAAAATGAAAATTATCTTCAACGTTTTTTTTTTTTTTCGGTTTTTTACAATTCAAACGATTTAATATACGAAATTCCCTACGACGTTTTGGAAGAAAAATATCTTCAAGAAAGAAATTGTTAAGTTTCAAAAAAGATTCAGTCACTTGTTTCTCTAAATTTTCTTTAGGAAATAAAAATGAAATATTAATAAGTCTTCGTCTTAAAACTTTTTCCATAGGTAATTGTGAAACAGGTTTGATTACTCTTTTTAGTATTATATTTTTTATATCTTTATTACGAAAATCTAATTTTTTCATATCATGTGTAAATAAGAAAAATTCAATAGGCATATCTTGAAAATATATATTAACAAAAACTTTTATTCTTTTGGGATCATTTGCCATTTTTCGTAAAATGGAAAATTGTTTAATCAAATTGGTATAAGATATTTTCATACTTTTCCAATACAAAATTTCTTTGTGTAAAGTTTTAGCAAATAATCTGTACATGTCATCATCACGCTCTTCATTTATGAAATCATCATCTTTTTGATCATCAATTAAATCTAATAACTTCTGTAAATGTTGTTCTCGGTGTCTATACTCGTTATTTGTAATTTTTTTCTTTTTTTCTATTAAATTTTCCTCAAGTATTGCTTGTTTTTCTAACGTATTACTTATATTTAATGTTGTTTCCTCTTTAATTTCTTTTTTTTTCTCGTTTTTTTTAGGTTCTTTCGCTTGTTTTTTCTTTTTGGAACAAAAATAAGATGCAAGATACTTTCGTTTTTCGATTTTTTTATCTATTATTTTGTCTAATACTTCTTGCTCTGCTTTACTTTCGATCCAATTTTGTCTTATTGTAGATATTTCGGCACATTTATAACCAAACCTTTTTTTTAACAATTTTCTTTTTTTTTCTTGTTTTGTTAATCGTTTTTGTTGTGCTGCCAAAATTTCTAGTTCTTTGTGTATACTTTCTTTTTTCTTTTTTACATCTATACCATCCTTTTCTGCTTTCTTTAGAAGTCTTTTTTTTTGTATTAATTTTTTTTTTTTTGCTTGTTCTTGTCTCCATTTTTGAATGAAAAAGGCACGTTTCTGTAGTTTTATGAATTCAAAATACACTCGTTCCTGTGTTGATAACAATTTTTTTTTTTTACTCAGTAGCTGTATTGACGGCATATTATTGCATACTTCCCAGAAACGGCATCTTTTTCGTCTACAAAAAATCCAATATCTTATAAAAAATATCTCAAACTCTCGTTTTTCTTGTTCTGTTTTTGTTTCGGAAATAAAATGAAATTTCAGAATTCCTTCGAAATGTGTGAATAATTCATTATTGATTTTGTTTGATAATTCATTTAAAAATTCTTCAGTGTCTTGAAAACTCATCTTATAATTTAAGATAGAATCAGAAAAAGATTCTTTTGGTGAATACAACCCAATTCTTTTTTTTTCTAAAAAAAACCTAGAAATCTCTTTTTTATTGAAATCAAGATAATCATATGCTAAAAGATTCAATCTATAACGTTTATTTAGCTTAAACAGAATTTTTTTTTTGTAAGATGTAAGCATCAAAGCATTTTTTTCTATTTGGTCTTCTTTGAAATTTTTCTTTTTTATTTTCCATTGTTGACTAACCTTACTTCTCCATAAATTAGGTTCTATATAAGACCATAAGAATTCTGAATTTAAATCGTAACGATCATAACAATTTATCCAATGTTTCCAATTCTTTTTCTTATATTGTTGAGGTTCTTTATATCCGCTTTTTGGATCAAATAAAAATTTTTTTATGTTTTTTTTAATGAATGGATACGACGAAGTCGTTGTTTCAAAAAACTGTGTTAAAATAGATTTATCTTTTGTTACACAACGCCATATATCGTGGAAAACATATGCTTGAGAAAGTCTCTTATCATGAGTAAGACAAAAAAGGTTTACTACTTGCTTTCTATTGAAAAAAAATATTCGTTTAAAAATTATTATCAGAGGTCTTGTGAAATAAATCCTAGATAAATAAATAAGATTTTTCAAAAAATAAAAAAAAACATCTCTATAAATATCAAAAATTTGATCAAATTTTTGCAAAAAAAAGAACCAATTTTTGATTAGTGGCCCATTTTTTGAAATGTTGTTTTTTTTTGAGTTTCCCGTCAAAGATGATTGCTCTAATTGCTTATTTTTATTAATTATTTTTCTTCTTAAATTATCTATTTCGTTTTGTATAGCATATGATTCATGATATTTTTTTTGAATGTCTTCTTTTAAACAATTGAGACTATTTTTTATTTGAATTATCCAAGTATCATGATCTAGATGACTCGATTTTTGGATATTTTTTTCTGAAAAACATTCGTTCTTGTTCTTAGACCAATTTTGATTTAATATTTTTTGAGAATGGATATTTGTTTCTTTCGAGTAAACACTTTTAATTTGATCTTGAACTCTTTTTATATTCGAGAAGAAGTTTTCTTCTTTAAAAAACGGAAAGGTTAAACTAAAATCTACTGAAAGTTCCGAAAGTTTCTTCTTTATTTCTACTAAAAGCGGTTGCCAAAAACCGAGTGTTCGTACCTTATTACCATAAGGGGTATAAACTTCATATCCTCCTATCGACATATAGGTAGGTTTAACTCTATGACTGGTATCCAACGGTTTATGCCAAGGTTTTAAACGAAAAGGATTCAAAATTTTGATTTGAAAACCATCTTCCCACCATTTGCCTGGACGGCTTTCTTCAGAAAATTCTATACCGTCAAAGGTACAATTTATATAAATTTCCTGAGAAAGTTCTTCCCAGTCTTCTTGAAATTCTGGAACTTGTAATAATAAAATGCGACCGATATTTTTAATACCAATCAATAAAGGTAATACTAGTTTTCTTCTCAAGAAAGCTTGAGCTATTAATAAAGGTCCCCTAATTCTATGAAACACATGATGATCCAATTTAGCTAAATTTGCATAGTATTTTTTTTTATACACGGATATTCTTAGGTTTTTCACTATTTTTGATTGTTTATCCATAGCTGATGGATTCAATCTTTGAATAAACTTATTATTTATTTTTAAAAAGACTTGAACAACCATTTTACATAAACTTCTAATACGGAAATTTAGAATCGAAACCAAAATTATCTGAAAGTCTATCTTTCTATTTATATAGGACTTGTTTTTCATTCTACAAACCACAGGAGAATGTATTTGTTTTTTTAAAGATCTAAAATTCAGACGAAAAGGTTTAATAGATCTTCCTTTTCGAGATCTTATGCTTCCTTTAAACATGTATAAACGATTATTACACGAAGCATGTTTAGCTCTGACAAATAATTCTGTATCATCGCCATATTCGTCTTCATAATATCCTACGTTTTTTAAAGGAGCTGCGCGAAAATCTGATTTATTTGTTTGTTCTTCGTATAAAAAATCTTGAATCAAATCAGATTCCCATTGAGGTAGTTCTTTTCGAACTTCACTTTCTTCAATTTTTTGAAAAGAAGGGGTAGACAAGTTCATCTCTTTGTTTTGTATAGAATTAAGTTCTATGTCTTTACTTTTATTTGTTTCTTTGAGTTTTTCTTCCTCAATTATTTTCGATTCTAATTTTTCAAAATAGATAAAAACTAAATGCCTATTTTTATCTTTCAAAACTAAAAACAAATTGATAATGTTTTTATAGGGAAAGTTTCTATCATTAATTTGTTTATAAAGAAGCTTGAACATAAAATATGTGTAAACCTTATTACGATTTATTTGTGATATAGTTTTTATTACTATATTTTTTTCTTTCTTTTTGTTTTCAAAAAAAGGATCTTTACAATTGAAATATTTCCATTGCGAAAAAGATTCAATATTAGGAAATATTGAACGAACATGATCGAAAGAAAAGTAGTTCCAAGGCATTTTCTCGTTTTCTTTTTTTGAGTCCATAAAAATAAGCTTAATATATTCGTTCTCTTTTTGAAGCGAAGAACTACAAATATTTTTAATACCATAAAAATAGCTATGAAAAACTATATTTTTTGACTTTTTTATGTAATATACATATGAGTTTTGCAAATTTTTTCTCTTTTGATAATCAGAAAAATCTAACAGATCAAAAAATGTTCTACTTTTTATCATCTGTTCTTTTTTTTGTTGTTCTTCAACAATAATTTGTTCAATTAAGTCTTGTTCAGTTTTTTCAAACCGAAGAATAAAACGAGTTTTTACTGTATCATAAAAATCTAATTTTTCTTTTATTCGTCCCATAGCAAGAAGAAGTCTTTCTTCAGGTGTGATTTCTTCTTCTTCAGGAAACATTTCGAAAGTAATTGAATCCCTTCCTTTTTGTATTTCGTAAACATTTTTATACTCTTTTTCCTGTAGTTCTTTTTTCTTCAATCTTTTTTCTAATTTATTCCATAAAATTTCTATTGCTCTTTCTTCTTTTCGCTTTTTTCTTTCCTCGTTATATACTTTCCCAAATGCTTTCCATCTTGTCATCGATAATTTTTCTACTAGTTTATAATATTTCATTAACAAACGAGATGATTTACAAAGTAAAGGATCTTCAAATTGTTGAAAAGTTTCTCCTCGAGAGAGTGTTAATTGTATTTTTTTTTCCAATGCTTCTTTCTTTGTACTTCCCGCGCGTTCCTGGATCCACATTTTTCTTTTTTTAGGCCAAAGTATAGTTTTTTCTTTTATCAGTTGGTATACACGTTGGAGAACGAATTTGATCATAGTTGGTTGAAAAGTTAAAGCCCAATCATAGACTCGAATTGGCTTAACTGTAACTGTATATCTTTTTTGGTTTTCTTCTCTCGCTAGAGTTTCGGCTTTATTTATTCTATTTACTCTATTCCTAAATTCTTTCCATAAAACATTTTTTCTATTTTTCAAATTATTTGTCCATATTTTATCATTATGAGAATAAGTTTTTTTAAAATCTTCTAAATTTTTAGCTAAGATAAATTTCGTTGGTAATAATGTAAAACAAAGCTTTTCTTTACCGTCACTATAGCAGTGACCAAAAAAGTATTGGGATACTCGGTCTTTTAGAAAAGGTAAGAAACTTACGCCAGGTTTTATGTATGTATTTCGTATCCATCTCTGATAATTAAAAAATAAAACAGGCCACTCCAAAGGCCATAATTTTTTCCATTTTGAAAAAGTATTTTTTTGGACTAAACTATCTTCTTTCTTTTTTTCTAAAGATGTACCTTTTTCAAGGTCCCATACTAAACTTTGATCTGTTTGTTCGTTATCATTTTTTACCCAAGAGAAATTTGTTCGCCACGGATAGATAGAGCATGGTATTCGTACTGATCCTAGGAAACAATAGATATAACAAAAAAAAATTAGACCACAAAATCTTTTTATTTGATAGTTTGTATATGTACTTTTGTTCAAACGGATAAATAGCAATTTTATAAAATGAAGCAAAAGTAAATTACTCCCAACATAGCCACAAAAAACACAAAGAACAAAAACAAAATTAGAACTATATCTAAAAAGAAAAACATTAATAAGTCTTGTTAATGTCGAATTGCCAAAAATAACAGGGTTAAGCAATTGAATAAGACATCCATCTATAAAAAAAGTACAGTTTTTTTGCAATGAGCAAAAAACAGTTTGTATTTCCCGTTTTTTTTTATATAAAAAAAAACGGGAAACTAAGTAAGGCAAAACTACTAAAGACATTAAATGAGGTTTTATTAATGTTTGGTAAAATGGAGCATAATAGATAGATAGATATATTAAAAATTGTCCTGCAAAAGATCCACTAACAAAGACTTTGCCTTCTGGGATTCCGATAAAAAGAAAAGTTCTTAAAGAGAATAAAAAGTTTGGACCAAGAGATAAAGTTGATAAAAATCCGTACAATATTCCAATCGTCACGTTTTTTGGAACAGCCAT